AAAGTCTAAGAATTTTTACTACTCAGTGAATTTCACCAGATATATACTGATGATATATACGATATATAATGATATATGAGCATTTCATTAGCATTTCAGAATAAAAATTCATGAATCTTTTTTTCTTGTCTTTATCCTTTTTCATGAAAAGGTTTCATGAACAATCATGAATGATCCACCAGATCATTGATATGTATAATGTCCAAATACCAAATACGGTCTCTATGTGATCCGTGTAAGGGAAATGGCATTTTTTGAAGGAAGATTAAAGAAATAACTTGTTCTTCTTCCATAAAAAATTCTTCTAAGAATCCCGAACCTAATCTTCGCATAAAAGTGCGTACTGTACTTTTATGTTTCCGCGCCAAAGTTCTAGCACACGAAAGTCGAAGTATATACTTTATACGATACAAAACTTTTTTTTTTGAGGATCCGCTGTGATAACGACAAAGATTTCTACATATCCGACAAAATCGATCAAGAATATCAGAATCCGATAAATAGGTCCAGATTGGTTTACTAATAGGATGACCCAATACAGTACAAAATTGAGCTTTCGACAATGATCCAATAAGAAAAATAACTGGGGCTATGGTATCTAATTTCTTAGTCATAATATTTATTAGAAATGAATTATCTAGCATTTGATTTCTTACTACCAAATGATTTTCTAGTACACTTGAAAAATACCCCAGAAAAGGGAAGGAATAGTTGGATAATTTATTTATATGGATCCTATACGGTTGAGACCAAAAGTGAAAATAAGATTGCCAAAAATTCACAAGATGCAATTTCCATTTCTTCATCAGAATAAGAGTTCCCTTTGAAGCCAGAATTGCTTTTCCTTGATATCGAACATAATGCATGAAAGGATCCTTGAGAAAGCATAGGATCCTATGAAAAGAATTACAACACACTACTATAAGATGTTCTATTTTTACATAGAAATGTGTTCGCTCAAGAAACACTCCAGAAGATGTTGATCGTAAATAAGAAGACTGTTTACGAAGAAAATGGAATAGATATTCATATTCATATACATAAGAATTATATAGGAACCAAAGGAATCTTTTCTTTATTCTTGAAAAGGCGTAAATGCATTTTTTTGAAGTAATGATACTATTAAAATAATGATATTCGTGGAAAAGCAATCGCAAAAAATGCAAAGAAGGAACATCCTTGATCCAGCATTGAAGGATTTGAACCAAGATTTCCAGATGGATGGGATGGGGTATTAGTAGATCTGACACATAATTCAAATGTAAAAATTTGTCCTCTAAAAAGGGAAATATTGAATGAATAGATCGTAAATTCTGATATTTTGGTATTTTTTTTTCTTCAAGAGAAGATACTAATTGGGACGAGAATGAAAGTTCTATAATGACTCCAAAACCTTCTGATACCATTTGAGAAAAAAAATTCTTGTGCCCCCAAAATCCTTTTTGGTTAGAATAATTAACCGAAGAAATCAAAGAATTCTGTTGATACATTCGAGTAATTAAACGTTTCACAAGTACTAAACTAAATTTATTGTCATAACCTAAAATTTCCACGGGTTCGTAAAAAAAAACTATTGAAGTTATGATCATGAGCAAGTGAGTAAATATACTCCTGAAGGAGTAGCGGATATAGGAAGTTTTGTTGCCGAAATCGATCTTTTTTAAATTCAAATATCCTTAAAATTCTGCCATTTACATACATTTATACTGATGAAACCAAAACAAAAAGGTAGGCACTTCTTGTGTTATTGTTATGAAATGATACATAGTGCAATATGGTCAGAACGGTGTATGTGTATATTCTATGTGTATATTATACGTAGTATATTCTTTATTCGTAGTATATAGTATATTCTTTTTTATTGATTTTTATACTAATAGTATTACTATGTTATACTAATAGTATTACTATGTTATACTAATACTATTACTATGTTATACTATATACTATATACTATATACTATATTAAACTATATATAATATACACATATACAGTTCTATACAGTTATATATATCTATACTGTTACTATATACTGTTATACTGTTACTATAACTGTTACTATTATATTTATATTAGTATAATAGTTATATTTCGATTATATTTTATATTTCGATATTAACTATTAACTAAATATTGAATATTTAGTATTTATATTTATATTTAATAATTTATTATTAATTATTTATATTGTTATTTATTTATTTTTATTGATTGTGTTGTATATTGTGTAGTGTGATATAAATACCGTAATGGTAAAAACATTCTATTTATATTATAGATTCTATTTATAAAATATATAATATATATATTATATTATATTATATATTATAAATTATAATATTAATATATAAAATATAGAAAATATAAAAATATAATATATAAAAATTTTAATATATAAAAATAAAAGTATATAAAAGTAAGAACAAATAAAGAATAGATACCCCGGAGACAGAGAGCCCAATCAACAGATCTTTTTTCTTTCCCTTTCTATACAATTTGGTTTCCTTGTTAATATAATTAGGAATAACAATAAAGAAAATAAAAATAGAAAATAATCAAGAAGAAAAAAAGGAAAAGGGGTAAAATCATTTATTTTTGCAAACCTATTGCTCTTTTGACTTTGGAAAAAATTATTTTTTATCAGTATACTATTTCTTCTACACATCCGTCTACAATTTTAAAAATAAAAAAATTAAAAATAAAGAATAATTAGGATTCAGGAAAAAAAAGAATCAATGGTCCACTCACAATTAACAAGAGAACCTTTTCCCACATCAGGCACTAATCTATTTTTAACGTATAATTAGTAATTCGATCGGGTCTTCATTCAAATTAAGAAAATAAGCTCGTTACTTTTTCGTCTTACTCTAATTGGAGCCATAAGGCTCTATCCATTTATTCACTAGACTTGCCTCTAAAATCTACTTATACTTTTATTTTTTATACTTTTACTTTATACTTTACGGAACTTAAAAATTTTACATTGTTTTTTATGTTATAAAAAAAAATGTAAAATTATAATTAAAATTATAAAAATAAAAAAATTATTATGTTCTATTATGAGTATTCGCTTTTTTTATGATTTTTTTATGATTATTTATTATAATATTCTTATTATAATTTATAATATTTATAATATAATAAATATAATAAGAATATATAATTAATATTTATAATATTTATAATATAAATATAATAAGAATATATAATTATAATATTATAATATTATAATATAATAAGAATATAGAATATTAATATATTCTATTTTATTATATTTAATATTTAATTAATTATATAATTAGAATTAATTTTTATTTTTTTTTGTATTTTATAATTCTTTATTTTATAATTTATATTTTATATTAGATATATTTTATATTTGATTATTAGATATTAATATTAGAATTTAATTTATATTTAATTTAGAATTTAGATAAATAGAATTTATTTATATTAAATATATTTATATATATTTATATTAATATATTAATATAATATAATATTATAATTTAATATAATAATTAATATAAAATATTAATATAATAATTAATATAAAATATAATAATTAATATAATAATTTATAATAATTTAATAAATATATTTATTTAATAAATATATTTATATATAATATAAAATATATAATATAATAAATATAAATATAATAATAATATATATTATATTTATTATTATTATATTAAATTTATTAATATTATATTATTTAATATATTTATATTATATTATATTATTTAATATTATTATATTATTATATTTATTATATTATTATATTATTTATTATTATATTATTTAATATATTTAAAATATTTAAATAATATATTTAGTTATATTTAGTATTTAGATTTAGTTAATTTTTAAAATTTAGAAATTTAGAATAGTAAATTTAGAATAGTAAATTCTAATACTAATATTCATAATTAAATGAAATATTAAATAAAATATATATTCTATCATTTAGTTATTATTTAGTTATTTAGTTAGAATATTAAATTCTAATACTAAATATTCATATTGAATTTATAGATTTATAGAATTTATAATATATAATTAATAATTAATATTATATAATTAATGTTACTATATATTACTATATAATATATAATTAATATATAATATATTATATAATTAATATATATTAATTATTAATATTTAATATTATATATTTATTTATATATTTATTTTTTATATATTTTTATATTTTACATTATTATTATAATTATATTTTAATTTTTTTAATTATATTTATATAAATTATATATTATATATTATATATATATTTGTATTTGATATTTATATTTGATATTTGATTATTATATTTTAATTCTATTTTATATTTTCTAATTTATTATATATTATTATATTTATTTATATATTATTATTATATTAATATTATTATTATATTATTTTATTATATTTAATATTTATATTATAATTATATTTATATATTCTATTCTATTTTTTATTAGAATTATATTTATATATTCTATTCTCTATTCTATTCTATTTTTTATAATTCTATTTTTTATAATTATATATTTATATTATTTATATTATATTATAAATTATAATTATAAATATGAATATTCTAAATATTAGATATTAGTATAAATATTAGATATTAGAATTATTTTATTAGTTTATTAGATTAGTTTATTAGAATTTTATAATTCTAATTTATATAGATATATAGATATAGAATAATTTATATTAATTTATATAGATATATAGATATAGAATTTTTTATAATTCGAATTTTCTTTGTTTTATTTAATTATTTTTTAATTATTTAATTTATTTACTATTTTAATTTAATTATTTCATATTTAATTTAATTTAATTATTTCATATTTAATTTTTTATTTATAATTTTATAATATAAATAATATAAAAATAAAATATAATTTATTTTTTATTTCACGACATGCTTTTTTTTCCATTCATTACCTTTCAGGATCAGTCGCGGTCTTATAAACTCTACCAATAGTCTGGACGAATTCCTTCCTTCATCAAAATGTGTAAAAGATCATAGTCGCACTTAAAAGCCGAGTACTCTACCGTTGAGTTAGCAACCCGGATCTATATGATGTGTAGATATGATCAAAATAAAAAAAAAAATCCAAAAATCAATGGAATTGAACTGCACAACTGCATCAAAACATGGAACTACCAACAAAACAAATGTAAACAACAAAATATCAAGAAGATCCGGTTCAAAAAACAAGAGATTCAAAATCTAATTGGAAAATTGACAAACCACCCAATTTAAAAATTTTTTGGATTTTTTTAGTTAAAATCCATTTTGTATTCATTTTTTGTATTCATAAAAAAAAAAAAAAAGAAGAATAAATCCAGCAAACCCATATCTCTACGAGATTATTATATTTGTTCGATATGCCATTGTCAATATGAATGGACTCAAAAAAATTTAAATAAAAATTTGTGTTGGATTAGTACAACATAAATAAAAAATAAGAGATTTGAGCGGAAAAAATAAGGAAAAGGTATAGATATAAAAAAAGATATTGGAGTTCCTTAATAAAAATAAAATTTATAAAAAAAAGTTAATAAAATTAATAAAAAGAAATAAAATAAAGGTACAATACAAATACAAGAAGCAAGATTACCCCCCTTGTTGGGGGGTTCTACAATAAGAAAATAAGAAGCAAGAAAAATAAATAAGTAAAAATAAGAATAAAATAAAATAAGTATGAAAAGTATGATATAGAACAAGAAAAGAACAAACTTTGAATAAAGAATTCTGCTAAGGAAAGGATAGGTACTAGCTTTTTCTATTCATGACTTTTATTCTGATCAAAATAAACTCGAAAATTTTTATTTAAAGAGTTCCGCCTTCCTTAAAATATTATGAACAGTTCCTGTGGGTTGAGCACCCTTTTCAAGGAAATATAGAATAGCAGGAACATTTGAATAAGTTTTATTATTTATCGGATCATAAAAACCCACTTTTCGAAGATCTCTTCCTTCTCTTCGGGATCGAACATCAATTGCAACGATTCGATAGATAGCTCATTGGGATAGATGTAGATAAAGGATACCCCCCCTAGAAACGTATAGGAGGTTTTCTCCTCATACGGCTCAAGAAAAGATGATTCGAATTTCTATATTTCTTATTTCTATCTATAATAAGAATATTCATATTTCAAGAATATGAATATTTCTATTTAAATTATTTACATTTTAATTTCTATTTAAAATGTAAATAAAAAATGGAAATAAAAATATAAAAACACATAAAGAATTCAAAAATTAGACTCTAATTTGAGTCTTTTTTTTTTCTTCTTTTACACTTTACAGAAAAAAGATATCTCATTCGTACTCCTAACTCAAGTTGGGTAGTTTTGAAAGAGTTCGAAAGGAAATCCTTAGAATTTATTGAGCTGTCTCTAACCTCTTTTTTTGTCTCCTTTTAGGATCTTTTTTTTTTTTACTCATTCTGATCCAATTGCTGAGACAAATGAAAATAGTGTTTCCTTGTTCCGGAATTCGTTGTCTTTGCTTTACGATTTGTGAAATCTTTGGGTTTAGACATTACTTTGGTGATCTTTACTCCTTTAAAAAAAAGGCAGCAACATACCTTTTGTTCTTTCTAAGGACAAAATCATACGAAAGATTGATTCCTTTGTGATACACTTTTGATCGAAACAGTTTGAAAATTTCGACAAATTTGACTTTTTTTTTTAACTTGTTCAAATTTGAACCTCTTCATTTATATATTCTATTGATGATCTATTTACTAATGATCTATTTACAAAGTTGGTCTAACTTATTGATTGTCACTAACCCTAGATTATTCCCCCGATAAATGAATCAATCATTTTTGCTCGAGCTCCACCATATGCTATACCATTAGTCTTTTTATTTACCAACCCAAGACAAATGAAATTAGGTTCCTAGCAGAACAAACTATGTCGAGACAAGAGCATCTTCATTCCTATAGAAAATGGTGAATTCAGAATCCACAGCCAATCATGTCCTTCAAGTCGCACGTTGCTTTCTACCACATCGTTTCAAACGAAGTTTTACCATAACATCCCTCTCATTTGATTTTAATTTGGAACCGTATACAATTGATTCAATATGGAATCATGAATAGTCATTGGCTGAACCGATTGAATAGTCATTGGCTGAACCGATATATAATAATTCACACTTATCTATCCATAGATAGATAAGTCTTTATCCGGAAATCCGGAAAGGATTTCACTTAAATTAAACCAAAATTTTATCATATTTTTATCATATGAAGAAAATCACATGAAAAACAAATAAGTTTGCTTAAAACCGATTTACATCATCAACGGATCTTTCGGGATTGTCCATCATAAAGGATCCCTCTTTTAAAAATTTCCAAAAAAATAAATTGGAAACTCAAAAAAAGCCTTTTACTTTGACTTTACTTTCATTCAAATGAAAAAAATCCCCAAGAATGGCTAAAGATTTGAACTAGTTCAAAATTAAAAAAACTATAACTAACTATATTAAACTAAATATTTCAATTTAATTTCAAAAACAAAAAATATAAAAATTAAAATATTGAATAATCAAAATAAAAATAATCTAAAATAGATTAATATTCAAATATTGAAAATATTGAATAATCGAAATTAAAATAATTAAAATAAAAATATAAAAAATAAAAATATAAAATATAAATATATAATATATATATATAATAAATATAATTATAATTATATAAATTATATATATATATAAATATATATATAAATATATAAAAATATAAAATTAAATATTAATTTACTATTAATTTATATATTATATTATTATATATTTAAAATATTAAATATAAATATATAAATATATTAAATATAAATATAATAAAATTAAAATAAATAGAATATAAAAAATATAATAATATAATATAAATAATAATATAATAATATAATAATAATATAATAATATAATATAAATAATATAATATATAATATAATAACTATATAATATATATAATAACTAATAACAATAACAATATTTATATATTTCTAATTATATATTATATAATTAATATAAAAATAATAAAAATATAAATTAGAATTACTAAATTACTATAATTAATATAAATATAATATAATCTATATAATCTATATTATAATCTATATCTATATAATATAATATATATAATATAATATATAATAAAGATATAAATATAATATTAATTATGAATTAAGAATTCATAAAAAAAAAAGGATTAATAAAAATTAAAAAACAAAAATAGAAAATATAGAATATAAATAGAAAAATAGAATTAATTCATATTAATAATTAATTAAAATCGAAAAATAGAAAAAATAGAATAGAATATAAATATATAAGAATATATATAATATAATTATATATAATATAATACTATTTAATAATATTAATATAATAATATAAATATAATATTATAATATAAAAATAATATTATAATAATTATAATATAAAATATAAAATTCTAATATAAAATAATAGAATAATAGAATAATAGAATATATAATAATAATATAATTTAATTATAATTAAATAAATAGAATGAATTTCTAATTCTAGTTATAATTCGAAATAGAATTAAATGATTAAATATATAAATAGAATTAAATATTAAATAATAAATATAAATAATAGAAAATCTAATTCAATTAATTCAATATCAATAATAGTAAATAGTAAATAAATAATATTAATATTATAATTATATATTATATTTATAATAATAATATATTTATAATATATTTAATATTAATATAAATAATATTAAATAATAATAATATTCAAAATATTATTCGAATAAATAATATAATTATAAATAATTTATAATTTCGAATTTGGAATTCAAATTTTTTGAATTTTAGAAATAGAATTTTATAAATTGAGATTTAATATATTGAAATTGAATATTCAAATTCAATATTTTGTAATTATTTTTTTGTTTAATATTCTAACTATCTAACTAGATGATGATATTATTTAATTATGATTTTAATTATCATTATGATATTCATATTATTTATGATTCATTATATAATGTTATGTTATGATTAATTTATGATTAATTATATTATAATTTATGATGATTTATGATTTACTTATGATTTACCATCTCCAGTGAAATATGATTAGTTAACTATAATTTAACTTTTAAAATTTTAAACAGGGGGATGGGTTGAGAATACAGTTTCTTTATTATGGAGTAGAAAGAGTCTCGTGTAAGGTAAGATGAAAGAGAAAAAGGAGTCTGATCTTTTCGTATTCATATCAAACAATCATTAACGAAAGTCATCATGAATATTTAAGAATCAAATACTTTTCTCACTTCAACTGGGACACAAAGTTTCCATAAAAAACTAGCTCACTTCAACATTTCAATATGAAGTGAGTAATACGAACATACCCTGAGTGTAAATCGAATGATACACCATCATTTTCTTTTTTGAATGAAAAGAGACATATTATTCTTAGAATCATTCTTAGATTTAAGAATGACAGAAAAATTTTTAATTCCTTTTTGAATTTTGAATTCAATTTCAATGAAGAAGAATCCTTCGTTTCTGATGAAAAGGATCTGGGACGGAAGGATTCGAACCTCCGAGTAACGGGACCAAAACCCGTTGCCTTACCACTTGGCCACGCCCCATTTTATTGTATACAAATTTTGTATAAGAAAAATTAAGCTAAATATTCGTTATTTGTCAATAACCAATCAAAATACATATAGGACATGTTGTCCCTAGGATTCTATCACATGTAGATATAGAATCAAAAAGATTCATTGATCATTACATAGAATTCAATTAAGATATTGTATGTAAAGTAGAATTCCTTGTATTCGAATTTCAAATTTCATTTGATTAGAAAGTGTAAGGAAGGATTTTTGATTGGGGAGAAGTCAAAGAAAAAGAAGAATTTTTTCTTTTATCTGCCTTTTTTTCTCTCATAAAAACAACTCAATCAAATCTGATAATTTATCATCATTTCAATTTCATTTATAAAGAACAAGAAAAAATGTTTGTTATGTTTAATATCTTTAGTTTAATCTGTATCTGTCTTAATTCGAACCTTTATTCGAGTAGTTTTTTATTCTCCAAATTGCCCGAGGCTTATGCCTTTTTCAATCCAGTCGTAGACGTTATGCCAGTTATCCCTGTACTCTTTTTTCTGTTAGCCTTTGTTTGGCAAGCTGCTGTAAGTTTTCGATAAAAAAGAAATCTCTATTCAATTCATATCATATTCATAATTTCTTAGATAAAAAAAGATGCTATTATTGATTCAAAAATCAATAAATAAATAAGATCGGATAAGTCTGACATTAGGAACCCTCGATTCAAAAAGATCCATTCTGGTATTTTCTATTTTATATTGAAATTGAATTGAATTTTAATAAGGAGAGCGATGATTTTTGATCAGCTTATTTCTTACTTTGTTCGGACCTTCCCTTTCTAAGATCCCATACAATACCTAATTGTAGATATGACAAAAAATTTTTGGTAACGAAAAAATACGAATCTTATTACATTCGAAATAAATTCGTGAAAATGCATTTGAAAAACTTACTTTTTTCATCTTTAGAGTGCCATATCAAAATACTTTATTTATAATGTGTGTCGTAAAATAGGTGATCTATTTCCTAAATAAATAATGATCTTGGAGATTGTGTAATGCTTACTCTTAAACTCTTCGTTTACACAGTAGTAATATTCTTTGTTTCTCTCTTCATCTTCGGATTCTTATCTAATGATCCGGGGCGTAATCCTGGGCGTGAGGAATAAAAAAAGAGATGAGATTTGTTTTTAGTTTTTTCCTTTCTTTTTTCTTTTTCATAGGTAAATCTATTTTATCAATAAATATCAATAAATGGAATAGATACTAGATAAAGATAAAAATTGCATAAAAAAAAAGGAAATAATCGAAATTTCTTCCAATTCTAAAATTTCAAGTGATAAGGTGAGTCGGAGAGAGGGGGATTCGAACCCCCGGTACGAAAAATTCATACAACGGATTAGCAATCCGACGCTTTAGTCCACTCAGCCACCTCTCCCCATTCAAAATTTCAAATTTTGAAATGTGATGTGACACGTGAAGTCAAGATTTCTAAAAATTAGAATTTTCCTTCTTTATTTTTATTATTATTTTATTAATATAATAAGTATAAGTTTTTTTTATTATAACTTTATTATTTTATTATAATTTATTATAAAATATAATAAAATATATAAAATTCGAATTTATTAATTTATTTAATTTATTTATTAAATAATATTAATATTATATATATTATTATATTATATATATATATTATAAAATATATATTTAATATTATATATATTATTATATTATATATTATAATATTATAAAATTATAAATATATTATAAATATTATATTCAAATTCAAATTCAATATCAATATTATAAAAATAAAAAATAAATATTAAATTTCAATATATAATTTAAATATATAAAATAAATTATAAATTAAATATAAATATTAAATAAATATAAAAATATAAAATAAATATAATTAAAATATAAAAAAATAGAATAAAATAAATATAATGTAAATTATAAATAATATAAAATATTATAAAATAAAATATATAAATATATAATTATAATTTATAATATATTTATAATATAAATATAAATATATAATATAAATATATATAATATTATTAATAATATAATTATAAAATAATATAATTATAATATAATAATATTATATATATAAATATAATAATAATAAAATAATATAATAAATATAACTAAATAAACTAAATATAAAATAGAATAAATATTCTAATTATATTAGAAAATTATATTAGAAATTAAGAAATTATTCTAATAGAATTAAATTCTCTATTTTGATTAAATATTATTAAAAGATTAAAGATTTATTATTATTAATATTATTAAAATATTCAATAAAATATTAAAATATTTTATTTTTAATTGATTCTAAAATATTTTTTTATATAAAAATCTTAATATTATTTTTGAATATTATTTATTATATTTTATTTAATATTTAATTTGAATATTCTTTTAAAATAATATTTAAATATTATAATTATTTATTTATTATAAATATTTAAATATTATAATAAATATTCTAATATTATTGATTATATTTATATATTGAATTTTAATATTTTATTGAATTTTAATATTTTTTTAAAATATTATTTATTATATTTATTTTATATTTATTATTATAATTTTATTATTATAAATTATAATAATATATTATATATTATTATAATACTTATATTATTCTAATTATTATATTAGATATTAGATTATATTAGAATATATATTAGAATATATAATAAATATATAATATTAAGTATAAGATATATAAAATATTAAATAAATATTAATTAAATAGTGAAATAAATATAAAATATTTAAATAAAATATAATAAATATTAAATATAATAATAATAAATATAATAAATATTAAATATAATAATAAATAATATAATAAATATAAAAAAAAATATAATATATAATATAATATAATATATAATAATAAATAATATAATAAATATAAAATATCAAATGAAAATCAAATTGAAATATTATTCAAATATTGAATTTAAATTCAAATACAAATCAAATACAAAAAATACAAAACAAATAAAAAATAATATAATTTGAAAAAAAAAAATAAAATTATTCTAATTATAATATAATAATATAATTAGAATAATTAGAATATATATATATATAATATATAGAATAGAATTTAGAATAGAATTCTAATTCTAATATATATTCTAATATATATATATATTAATTATTAATAAAAATTATAAATCAATAATATGAATATCAAAAATATCAAAATAACAAATAATAATTATAAAAAAAAATAAAATAAATAATAATAAGAAAATCAAAAATAAATAAGAATATAGAATAATAATAAATAATATTATATTATTTATTATTATTCTATATTCTTATTCGAAATATATCGAAATATAGAAATATATAAATTATAAATATAGAAAATATAGATTATAAATATTATAAATATAGAAGATTCTAAATATAGAAATAAATAATAAATATAGAAATATAGAAATATATGAAATATATAATAGATATAGATATATATAATATATATATATTCTAATATTCTAATTCTAATATTCTAATTATATATATATATTATTATTTAGATTTAGATTATATATTATTATTTATATTATTTATATTATATATTAATATAGATAGTATTATATTATTATATACATATTATATTATTTATATTATATATTAATATAGATAGTATTATATTATTATATACATATTATATTATATAGTATAGTATTATATATTTTAATATATTTATTATATATTTATTTATATATTTATAATTTATTATATATTTATTTTATTATATATTTATATTATATATATAGTAATAGTATTATATTAATAGTATTATATTATATATATATATAATATAGTATAGTTATAGTATTATAAGTATTATATATTTATATATTTTCATTTTAATATAGTATTTAGTATTATTTTAATATAGTATTATAGTATTATATATTTTAATATATTTTAAATATATTCTATTTTATATATATTATATATTTATATTTCGATTTTTTATATTTATATATATTTTAATTTTAATATAATAAATTTTTCTATTTATATATATTATAATTTATATATATTATAATTTATATATATATTATTATATATTATATATTATATTATAATTATATTATATTTTTATATATGTTTTATATTTATATATTATATTATTATTATATTATAATTATTATAATTATATTATATTTTTATATATGTTTATATGTTTTATATTTTTATATTTCTAATTTTATTAATATATTTTAATATTTTATTTGAATATTCGAAATTAAAATTAGAAATATAAGTAAAATTAGAAATATAAGAAATATAATAGAAATAATAATTATATTTTTATTATATTTTATTATATATAAATATCTAAATAATTTTTCAATCCAGTCGTAGACGTTATGCCAGTTATCCCTGTACTCTTTTTTCTGTTAGCCTTTGTTTGGCAAGCTGCTGTAAGTTTTCGATAAAAAATAAATCATATCAAAATAAATAAATAAGATCGGATAAGTCGGAACATTCTGGTATTTTCTATTTTATATTGAAATTGAATTGAATTTTAATAAGGAGAGCGTGATCAGCTTATTTCTTACTTTGTTCGGACCTTCCCTTTCCATACAATACCTAATTGTAGATATGACAAAACATTTTTGGTAACGCGAATCGAAATAATTTGAAACTATTTATATATTATTATTATTATATATATAAATAGTATTATTATATATTATTATAATAATAATAATTATTAATTATATTCTAATTTTATATTCTAATTATATAAAATTAGAATATAAAATTAGATTAATTATATATTAATTATATTTTTGATTCTATTTTTTATTCGAATTATATTAATTCGAATTAATTATATATTATATTTATATTTGATTTGATATATTTTATATTTTATAATTTTATATATAATATAATAAATAATTTTATATTTTATAATATATAAAATATAAATATAATAGAAATATAATATATAAAATATAAATATAAAAATATAATTCAATATAATAGAAATATATAATATATAATTAATAGAAATATATAATTTTATATAATTTTCTAATTTCTATTTTATTCTATAATATTATATTCTAATTATATAGAAATAGAATTATAGAAATAGAATAGAAATATAGAAATAGAATTCTATTTTTTATTTATTATTTATATTATTATAGAATTCTATTATTATAATTTATAATTATATTATTTATATATTTATATTAGAATTATATTCTCAATTCTAATTATATATCAATATAACAATATAATTATATTATTTATTTATTATTTATATTATATATGAATTATGAATATTTATTATATATATTATATATATATTATATATATATATGTATAATATATAATTATATAATTATATAATTATAGAAAATATATATAATTATATAAAATATAAAAAAATATAAAAATAAAATATATAAATTTATATAAAAATAAAATAAAATATAAAATATAAATAGATATATATTATATATATATAATTTATATATAATATATAATTATAATATATAATAATATATAATTTATTTATATATAATTATATATATTTATATTTATTATATATTTATAATTTATATTTATTATATATTTATATATATTTATTATATTAATATTATTTATTTATTTATATTAATATTATATTAATATTAAAATTACTAAAAATTATATTAAAATTATTAAAATAATAAATTATATTTAATATTAATATTATATTATATTAAATATAATAATATTAAATATAATATATAATATTAATTAAATATTAAATTATAATGAAATTATATTAATATTTATATTTTTATATTCTATAGAATTATAGAATTAATGTAATTCTAATGTAATAGAATTACAATGTAATAATAATATAAAATATAATTAATATATAAAAATGAATATATAAATAGAATTATATAATTATATATTATATATATTATATATATATATTATTATTATAATTCTATTTTATAAATATAAAATATATAAATAAATATATATAATATATATTTATATATATTTAATATTTAATCTAATACTAAATATTTAATATTAATATATTAATATAATTTAATATAATATATAATAATATAAATATAGAAATATAATTTTTAGTATAATATATTATTTTATTATATATTATATAAAATATAATTATATGAATATATATGATATATTCATATATGAATTATGAATATGAAACTAAAAATATATTCAAAATAAAATAAAAATAGAATTATAATATATTATTATATAATATAATATTTATATAATATAATATTATAATATTAATATAAAATATGAATATATATGAATTATGAATATGTATGAATATGAAACTAAAAATAAATAAATATGAAACTATAATAATAATAATAAAAACAAGAACATTCTTTATATATATGGGTAGAGGGAAAATAGGTGAAAAAAGAAGGATGTGGAAAACAAGACATGGATTTTGTACAATGACACTGTACAACAATTTTTAAAGCGGGTATAGTTTAGTGGTAAAAGTGTGATTCGTTCTATTAACAACTTCAATAGTTAAGGGGTCTTTCCATTTTTTCTTTTTCATATTCAGATCCAAAACTTTATTTCTTAAAAAGATTTAATCCTTTACCCCTCAATAGGATATTTGAGGAAAGAATATACATTCTCACGATTTCTATCCAATTTCTATCCATTGGATTTGGATTATGGAGTCGAGAAGCATAATTTTTTTGATTGGATCAATTCTTCCAATTGAATGAGTATGAATAAAGGATCTATGGATGATAGTATAAAACTTTCAATCGTAACTAAATCTTCCATTTTTGTGCTGAACTGGAAAAGGGAAATTGAAGCCAAATAGCTAGAAAACGATGGTTTTGGTTTACTAGAACCCTCGGCTTATTGTTTCAGCTCGGTAGAAATAAAATTCTTTTCCTTAGGATCCCACGAGTAGAAATAGGGAACGAAGTAACTAGACTAGAAAGATTTTATAGAATCCCCCTCTTCTAGAGGGATCATCTAGAAAGCGAGTAGCCATTCGTAAAAAAAGCTGACATAGATGTTATGTAGATGTTATGGATCTCATTTTTTTCTCTGGTGGGAATACATCGATCCTCCATAAAGGAGCCGAATGAAACAAAACTTTCATGTTCGGTTTTGAATTAGAGATGTTAAAAATGATCAACCAACGTCGACTATAACCCCTAGCCTTCCAAGCTAACGATGCGGGTTCGATTCCCGCTACCCGCTATATATCACTTAACTGCATATGATATGCAGATGCATTATCCATATCCATTTGGATATGCATCCTTCTTTTTATTGTATTTGTATTCCCTAAATCCGTGTAATCTATTTTGCTTTTTATGAAAAATTCGCAAATTTGGAATAAAGGGCGTCCATTGTCTAATGGATAGGACAGAGGTCTTCTAAACCTTTGGTATAGGTTCAAATCCTATTGGACGCAATTTATTTGCATCTATCTATTCTCTATCTATTCTAGATAGAGAATAGATAGAGAATAGAAAAAAGAAAAAATAAGTATAACTATATACTAAATAACTATAACTATATCAAAATAACTATATACTATATACTACTATATATATAGTAATATATATAGTATATACTATTTTTAAATATTTATAAATATAAATAGTAAATAGTATATTTATATACTATTTAATAGTATAAATATAAAATATCTATATAATCTATATATCTATATATATCTATATAAATATATATAAATATATAAATTATATAAATATAAATAATATAAAATATAAATAAATAAATAAAATATAATAAAATAGAAATATACGATATACTATATACTATATATTACTATTATATATATATACTATATACTATAGTAATAGTATTATAAATTACTATTCTAAATAATAATACTATTATTATAGTATTATAAATTACTATTCTAAATAATAATACTATTATTAATAATAAATAATAAAAAAATTAAAATTTGAATGAAAATAGTAAAATACTAACTATAAACTATATTATATTTATATAATAATAACTATATATTACTATATATACTATATAAAGAAATAATAAATAGATAATATATATAAATATATAAATTATATAAATATATAAATATAAATGATAATTTATAATATAAATAAAATATAAAAATAAATAATATATAAAAATATAAAAAAATATAATTAGAATAAGAATATAATATAATTATAAATATAATATAATAAATATAATATTAATATTTAATATAATAATAATATATATAATATAATATATATATAATATATAATTAATATAATTAACTATTCAATATAATATCAAATATAATATAATAATTTAATATACTAATTAGAAAATTATATATTCTATTATATATTATATAATTTTCTATATATAAAATATAAAATAGAATATAATAATTCTAAAATTATTATAATTATATTATAAAATAAGAAATATTATTATTATAAATATAAAAATATAATATAATAATAGAATTATTATTATAAATATAATATAATAAATAATATATAAAATATCAAATGATATAATCATTATAAAATAATTATAAATTAAAAAATAATATTAAAAAATAATAATAATATACTAAATATACTATATATAATATATATATAATAATATATTATTATATTTTAATTATAAAATATAATATAAAATAAAAGTAATATAATTTTATATAATATAAAATTATAAAATAAATATTAAATATATAGAATAGAAATTCTAATATAAAAAAATAATATAAAAATATAAATTATAAATAATTATCTAATTATCTTCTAATTATCTATAAATAATAAAATATAAAATAATAAATAGATATAAATAATAAATATAGAAATAATAAATATAGAAAAAATATAAAAATAGAATAATAATATAATATAATAATTAGATAATTAGAAATTATCTAATTATTATATTATATTATATAATTATATATAATTATATATAAAATATAAGATTTTATATAAAAATTAGAATAATAATAATAAATAATATTAGATTTATATTTATATAATAATTAATAAATAATTAATATTTATATATATTTATATAATAATAGAATAATTAATTAATAAGAATTACTATTAATAATAATTATAGAAATTAATAATAGAATAATAATTAATAATATAATAATAGAATAATATAATAATAGATAATATATAAATATATATATAATAAATAATAATAATATATAATATTAATTATATAATATTAATATAATATTATAATATTAATAAAATTATATTAATAAATATTCATAAATATTCATATATAATATATAAATAATAAATATAATTCGAAAATTATAAAAAAATTATAAATTAGAATAATAATAAATTAATAAATTAAATTAATATTAATAAATATATAAAATATATAATTATAATAATAAATATATAAAATATATATAAATATTATAATATTATATATAATATTATATTATATAAATATTATAAATATATATAATAATATAATAATTAGATAATTAGAATATATAATAATTAATAATATAATAAAATAATAATATATAATAATATAATAAATTATTATAAATAATTAAAATAATAATATATATAATAATAATAAAAATATAATAAAAAAAAAAAAAAAAAAAAAAATAAATAAATTAAATCTGAAATAAAATAGTAAATCTAAAATATAAATAATATAAATAATAATTAATAATTTTAATAATTAGAAATTATATTATAAATTATAATTTTAAAGGTTAAAGGATAAAAGGCACCTTTTTTGAATGATTCGAATCATAAATCTTTAAATCTTTGAGAAAGATTTCTATTGTACTAAGAATTAAGAATAGAATAATAATAATAGCGATCCAGTTATGCTTGTTCCTGAAGTAGAAAGAGGTCGATCTGTTCCTGAATAGCTTCTTTCAAAAGGGTTTCAGCTTCTTCGGTGAATATCTTGGTAGAAGATAGAATTTCTTGGAATTTTGGTTTATTCTTTGTTAAGTGGGTACGTAACTGAACGAGAAATTTCTTTACCTGTCCAATTTCTAACGCATCAAGATATCCATTCGTTCCGGTGTAAATAGTAGCTACCTGGTATTCCACCGCAAGAGGGTCTGATTGGGATTGTTTGAGCAACTCACGTAATCGTTGACCTCTTGCCAATTGATTCTGAGTAGCTTTATCTAGATCAGAAGCAAATTGTGCAAAGGCTTCTAACTCTGCAAATTGAGCTAGTTCCAATTTTGATTTGCCGGCTACTTGTTTCATGGCTTTAATTTGAGCTGCCGATCCTACTCTGGAAACAG